ATAATAAGATCTCGAGAAAGCTATGAGAAATTCCCCAAGTAAGACTATGAAAGGAAGATGAGATGCTGATTGACTGACTTAGCAGCAGTAAGAGACCTCTTTTCCTATTCACAAGTGCAGGATGTCTTTCATCAGTGAAGGAAGAAGACCTGTGAACAAGCTATGGAAGTCGCCCTATTCAGTGAATATTTTTAGGGATGTGATTGTTTTGAATCTTTTTTCGAAGGTTTGGGCGAAGGTATACAAAGGGATAGAAATAGAAACAGTCGACCGAGACATATCACATATATGGGATGAGAAAGCACACTTTGATATTTTTGCTAGTGAGTTTCTCTTTCAATCGTGAGAAGTTGAGCAACACCTATATGCATATATGACAAACCACTAAAAGAGATTTTCGCTTTGTAACTGATCTCAATTGATCATTTTTGGAGTCTATATATATGCAAAAGTACTGAAGTCCATTTTCGCTCTGGAAAGGATCTTGATTGAGTGAAAAGTTGAACGCCATATATATGCAAAGTCTTACTTGACCATTTTAGCTTTGGAACTGAGATGGATTTCTCAAAAGTTTAGTCAGACATAGATGCAAAACCACTCAACTCAAGGAAGGAACTATAGGGCTTAGGGCAGCTTCTGCCTCTTGGAAAGGTGGAAGAGCCCTGATTTTACATTTGATTGAGAGAGGGTCTTAGACTTAGAACCTCCCCCACTCGTCGTTGAGACCGATTATCAAGCTTCTATATCCCTTATCCTGCTCTTCCTTCACCCTCTTGGTAGTCTAATATTGGATTGTCCTTCTAAAATGGCTGCTTGGGCTCTGATCTTTCCTTCTAAGACGAAATGGAATAAGAAAATAAAGTCTCGTAGAAAGTCTTGCTTACTGGAACCTCCTCTTGTTCAAGCTTATAGGTGGTAGCCTAAGCTCCTTAGTTGATTAGTAGAAGAGGACCTTATCGTCTTTCTCTTTTATCCTGCTAAAAAGAGGCTCCCGGTGCTTTCAAAGAGGCTTGCATGGATTTGTAGTTTCAGGCATAAAGCAAGTCGGAGCGCTGGAACAAGGCTTATCATCTTATATATTACGCTAATTCAGAGGTGACCGATCTCAACAAGGAGGGCTAGCTGATCACTGCTAAGATTCAGAATCCCTGTCCGTGTTCTAATCGCCATGGCATATCCCTTTAAGAGAAAAAAGCTCTCTAGAGTGGCCAGCATTCTTCTTTTGCCTACTCTCTGAGAATTTACTTCTTTATAGCAGCACCTATGGAACTATAGGCATTCTTCATGATCATTACGGAAGACAGAAGGGGCGAAGCGCTTTAAACCACTATAGGCCTCGGCAAGCGAACGGTCTCTTAATGGCACAGATCATCCTATATTATAAGTAGATGGTAGGTATTTAAGGCTCAACGAATCTAACGAAAGTTGTAGAGCAAGGAAGTAGTGCTCCGAGGCATTCCTTCTTTCTTCATCTTCAGTCTTTTCCACTTTCTATTGATAGTGACTTCTTCTGACTGCCATGATCTGAGTCCATGAGAAAGCACCAAGTCTAGGTCAGAGTTGAGAAGGATCCGGATTGACTTAATCTCCATCTTCCGCCACTTCCCACTGTCCTTCTAGCCGAGTGAATCCTCAACCTTATAATATGAGATCTATTCTCTTGCATAGGAGGAAAGCGGGCAAAGGCTAAGCCAGTCGGTTTAATCAGTAATTGATACCACCTTTAGAAGCTGCCAGTACCTCATTGCCAAGAGAGGACTTACATCCTCTCTCTCACTCTTCAACTCCAGCCAAGCCAATAGTAGGTTTTCCAAGTGATACCTGTCTATCGTAAGTGACTTTATCTGAATTTCTAGGAATTCCGGTAATGGTTTGGAAGGCTTTCCCTTCTCACTTCGACGACGATAAGTAGCTTGGAAAGGGTATTGATAGAAGTCAGATAGGCCAATCAATCCGTTAAGAAAAGTCCTTTACGAGATTACAGCTAGAAAAAATATGGCAGCTAAGCTAGCATTCATTCTTACTTGGAACTACTATAGAACCACAAAGATATGCTATGCCAAGCCCAGCCTTTACTTAGAATCCTTCCATCGCTTTCAAAGCTGCCGGGGCTTTCGCCTTCTATCCATTTCTAGCAGTAAGAGGGGATTTGAAGTAGAGTCTATTCTGCCCAGGTCGCTCATCCTTCATCCGAGGGCCTTTCGATGCATTTTATTCGGGGCGAAACTGAAACCTACACTCTTTCTTCTGGTTAAACTATTTAGAAAGAATTCTTATCGCTTTTTAACACCAACTCCTTTTAGCAACTCTGCTAAAAAAAAGTTAGGGCGGGGAACTGAGGAAGCTCAGCCGAAAAGGTAGAGCGAGAAATGGAAACATGCTTTCAAGCCTAAGTCTATTGGATATAAATGCTGACTCCATCATGTCTCATATCAAGCTAGCCTTTCTTTCAGCTCTCAACTGAGCTACTGTCATTAATTCTTATCCCTATAGGAAATAGTGAAATAGATCTACCCGCTTTCCTTTCGCTACTTGATTCTGCTTTTTCTTTAGACTTACCACTTCCTCTGAGAAAGGACCTATGACTTCCAACCTTTCTTGGTTCGCTATCTAAGCTGGACTGGCCCCGGAAAGAGAGCCATGTCACTCATATACAATCTCATCATGAACGAAAGTACGGTAGGTTCTGAATCCAGCCTGAGAGTATAGTTTCGGAGATTGCTGACGTCTATCGAAAGAACGATCTAGCAGTGGCACCAACCTTTGAGCTCTTGCTCTAACTTAACTCCGCAAATGGACTCCAAGGTGGATGGAGAGAAAGAAGAAGTCTTAACCTGTGATTGAAGAAAGAGATCTTTCCGAGGATAGCATAGACTTCATTGAACCTGAAATAGGCTATGCTGGAGCTGTCTACCTTCATTCCATCAATTCGTTCAGGAGGAAGGAGGACATGCGTCTGACCTGGTACGATTTTTCTATCACATCTTGTACTTGAAGGATGAATTTTTGAACTAAAACTCTGAAAGATAGCGTCCGCAACGAAGCCCCCTTCTCCATTCTTCCTATGGGGACAAAGCCAACTAGTCATCTGCGGAGTCTACAGCTCTGACATCAATGTCTAATTGCAATGCTAATGATGAGCCTTCTCAGACAACTGATGAAAGATTCGTAGCTGTCAACCACTCATTATCAACGAGGGAAAGCAAATAAGAGAGTCTCTTTCATGCCCGTACTTTCGCATATGATCTCACCCCGCCCCAGCAACTAAGGACGGAATCACTCCTTTTAATCTATCGATTGCTTGAGCGAGACCAAAGAGAAGTCATCTAAAGCACAAATGTTAGTGCTGGAGCCAATGACTGATCCGATAGTTGAGATCTTTCTGAGGATGACTTTCAACAGCCTTCTACGACAGCGGCTTAAGGTTTCAAACTAATACAAAGACTGGCTTAAGCATGACCTTACCATCTCGTTATCAAGTCCAGTTCCAAAAACCAAGGGGATAGGAAAAGCAACTACTTCGGTCAATGGGAGGCGTCTTAGTTCGCTTCCGCTTACAAAGAAGAATAGAATGCCAGAATAGAATAAAGAGAAAGTCAATCTCCCCTTTCTGAGTTCTTCCATCGGGCGAGCTCACCTAAAGTCAGATCGAGCTAGGCAGGGCAGATAGGCAGAGTTAGTTAGAAGAAAGTCAGTTGATTGGGCGAGATTGCCCTAAGTAAAATCTGTGTAATTGAGATGGGTAGAAGCTGGGTCCGAGCAAGAGGTCAGAGCAGTAGATGTGTGCATCAGTACAAGGCTAGAAAGCTAAATAGAGAGGGTCCGGCTTGTTCTTAGATAGGGCAAGTGCTCTAAGAGTGAAGCTAAGGAAAAAGAGTAAGCCATATTCACAGCGTCTGCTCTGCCTCTAGCATCTACGTCAATTTGTGATTCTAGAGGCGCGAAGGTTTCTTTTCTCGGTCGATTCCCCTTTCGTCATAAGGCGTAGGGCTCCCTTGGAAAGTCATATGATCCTGCCGCCTAGGAATGCACTTTCTCCAGAGAATGAGAAATACTGGGTAGACTGAGGGAGCCAATAGAGGGATCAGAAAAACAGAAAGTAGAAGATCGATTCTCACATGGATTATTCGTCTTTCTCGAGTATGAAAAATCTCATAAGAGAGGGGAAGGGACTTCTCTATCATAATGTACATCCACTTGAGATAAGCAATTCTGGTGAAGCTATCTGCCCAGGAAAGATGTAGTCTCTGAGAAAGCAGTCCACGCGATCAACTGAGAAATCCACCCAGAAAGAGATGCCCATGAAAGAGAGTCTGTCTTTCCTTCTTCTCACATAGTTCTTGATCGATAGATCTCAGATTCTGTCACAACGGATTTTTCCTTATACCTTCTTTATATACGTCAGATAGGAAGTTGGAAGAGCTGCTTTGACGGAGTAGAAGGAACCGAGCTAACATAAAAGAAAAGTCTGTCGGTTCGGGTGAATAGGAAAAAAGAAAGAAGCACTTCCGAAGAGTGCTAGCATTGATGACCGAACCTTCTACTCGCTTGCTATTTCCATTCCACGCTCTTTCTAAGCTCCAGAGTCTAACGACTAAGCCCTCGTTCCGTCATCTCAGAGAGGCGATCTAGGGCAAACTCTTCTTTTCCAGGGCTTGCTCGCACCATTGACTAGAAGAAAAAGAAAGAGAAGCAGAAGAGATCGAAGGCGGATATTTTTACTTCAGATATGGGCCTTTCAGTACGAATAATTCTAAGAAGATCGGTCTGATGTCGGTGCCTATTTCATTGATTCGCTTGAAGAATATCCAGAAGGTCGGTCAAAAGGCTTTAAGGAAGCAAAAGAATAGGTTCTCACACCATATAAGGTTTCAAAGATTCTACCCTTCTTTCATCAACGAGAGAAGACCTCCTCGGTAAAGTAATGTGCTTCCCTGGCAACTCACTTAGAGCTATGGGATCGCCCAAATGATTCCAACCTATTAGTCAGATTTTCGCTGTAGCACATTTCGAAATGATTTTTGAGGCCACCTCTCTCTACTAATCAAAATCTTTTGTCAGAAAAGGATTTCTTAGGCCATGAAATTACTCTCGCTGGGGTTTACCGAAGATCTCAGTCCTTGAGTTTCGGAAGGAAGGTTGAATCTCATACTGCAACTAAATTAGGAGAAAACAAAGCGAAAGTAGAGGGTCTGAGCCTCGGAGTTCAGTAGAAAATTTAGTAAGTTAGGGCTTCATCAAGCGAATAGGACCGCCCAGTGGTCTATAATCCTAGTAGAGCCCTTATTGAATTGAAGCCGGTCAGCTGAGAGGTCTCCGCGGGAGATTGGACTACTTTCCCTCAGAGAGATGCTCGAGAAAATGAAACTTCTTTCGAAAATAGAAGTTGAGAACTACAGAATACTGCTATGCAATCCATGTTCTAACCACACTTGCTTTTTTGGTTGGTTGTCAGCTGTGCTCCTATCCTATCTGGAAAGAGTGCTTTACAAAAGAGTACTGTACCGAGAAGAGAGAGTCCAGGCTTTATAGCTTGGTTTTTGTTCTCACTTGCTCTTACAGAGTCTTGCAACTTTTACTTCGAACTTTGGTTTTGACAGGTTCGCTTTCCAAGTTATAGGTTACTTACTCCCGTTCTTTCGGATAGAAGATGAACTTTTATATGAGAGTTAGCCTGTCTTCGACGACAGGTGATTCGGCGCATCTAAAAGCGTATTCTCTGCTCTCCGCCTTGCAAGCACTCTTTATTCTTTCCCATCCTTTCTTCTTATCCCGTCCCTCGGATAACTAAACGGACTCCCATCAGTACAATGCCTCTTCTATCTCATTCCTACTATTATGTACAAAAGGCAAGCACTCCTCTAAAAGGCCTTTCTTATGCTTCAACCTTTAGCTATGAAATGGTGTAAATTAGTATGATAGTTGGTCCATTCGATTCTCTCTTTTCATTCTTGCAAGTCTTCAAAAGCGATTGAATGTGGACGCCGGTATATAAGTTCATGTAGTAAGCATAACGTAGACCTACCATACATCAAAGCCCTTCCTTCGGCCTTAAAGTAAGAAGACCCATATTGACCGCTCTTTGCCCTTGGATCTAGGCAGTTCTATTCCAACTGCGCTGGCTAAGAAAGTCGCTACCTTTCCTAGTCTACGAAATGGTTCACTAAAGTATAAAGACAGTATGATCCGCTAAGAGCACACCTAGCCAACATAGGCGCACGAAAGCATAAAGAATGAATGTCTCTTTCAATGATTGAAGAGCTCCACATCCCAAGGATATCCTTATAGGAGCTTTCCAGAGTCTATATTAGTGAATTCTCTACTCTTTTCTGACAGCCTACGCTCACAAAGAAGAAAGAAATCGGATTTAGAATAGCTTGACAAGGTTTCAAAGCTATTCGATGTGCCAGCACTCTTAAATAATAAGACGGATCTCTCGTTCTAAAACCTTATTCAAAGACTCCTTCATTCCCGTTGATTCAACATCTAGGCACTGATAAAGAGTGCTTGTAAGTTCTGTGGGTAATGAGTGATTTCATAGACTCAAGCTCAAGCAGCGGTAAAAGATTAAGCGGATCCTTTCACTAAGTGAAATGCTCATCGGGAGAGTGGAGACTTCAGTGAATCGTTCACTTACTTAAGCTATCAATGCACGAAGAGAAAGATGAGAGGTAGATTCAAGACTTTGAACAGACATAAGTGAAAGACTTGCTTTCCCATTCTCTTATTGTTTAGCAGCATGCTATTTCAAGAATTCTCTACTAAAGGTTTTTAGGATTAGAATTTAGGCATTTCCATAGATCTCATATGAAGAAAATGCCCTGGCTGGTTAATGGAAGTGAATTGGCTTGCTTCCCCGGAACCAAGAAGAAACTGACCTAGACCGACCTGAACCCGAACTTCCTTTTCCGAAAGTTCATTGAGTGCTGCCCTTGTCGAAAGAAAGAGACCCAGTAGCTTGAATCTATTCCAAGAAAAGAGGAAAAGGCTTAAAATCTTTGCTTCCGCGCATAGCCCTTAGCCGATCATGGAGTGCTTACTTCTCTTCACCATTTATGGTCTCATTCATGAAAAATATTCATAAGGAGAAATTCCTATGAGGATGGAAAAAAGCAGTTGTGGGTAAGAAATAGGCCTAACCTACGCATTCTTCCCTGCCCCGAGCCAAAAGAGATAAGCAGCAAATAGTCTTCTTTCTCTTTCTTGATTGTATTCCTGCGCTTTAACTGGATAGGCAGGAAAGAACTCGAAAAGGATATTCAATTGTGCCAGCTAGTGCGAGCGAGTGTAAGGTAGAGAGTTATTCATAGCTATTAGGTAGTACCTAAAATGTCCCCTCTTTCTTCTTAGCAAAAAACTCTTATTCTCTTATTGTATTAAATGAAATAAGGCTAGCTCTTCATCTCTTTAGCTTTGAGGTCGATTAAGTGGTATCCTACGCCCATACTAATTATTCCACATCAGGGATCCTTCCTAACTCATGTAACCCTTACTCCGCTTCTTAGCGTGGGATGCAGGAACAGACTTTGATATTCTCCGATCTCGTCTATTTCAAATAGTCTGAAATCAGAGTTCTCCCAAAGAGCTCCTAGTCTTAGTAAGCTCTACTAGTTGGACTAGAATAAGACGAATAACTATATGGAAGAGTCCAGTAGCAGTTCATCTTCTTTGCACGAGCATTCCATACATCACAACTCACATTCTCCGCACTTCATTCTCCTTTCGTTCAAAAAGCATTGGGCCATCATTACTCCCTTATTTCCGCTAGTTTATTCGAAGCAACCTCAGAAAAAGACTGGGAAGGGCAAGAAGAAAGAGGCAAGGCAAGCACTTTTAAAAAATGACAAACAAAGAAAAGAAGACAGAAAAATAAGGAGAAAGCCTTATTTAGAAAGCCTTAAATTAAAGGCCATGGGTAGGTTTGAAAGCAGAAGCAAAGGTAACCACTGGAACTGGAAAGGCTTATCTTTCATTGTTCTCAAACTCAAAGGTAGCTGCAGCTTTTGTCCAGTGGAATTACGCTCATTCCTTCTCTGAAAATCAAAAAGAAGTAGTTGGGGAACTGAAACGAAACTCCTTTTCTATCGGGAATCAGTCTTAGCGTTTAGGAGAGAGGGCGCGAGTCTTGCGAAGAAAGGGATCTTCCTTTGTTCTAAGATGCCAGTCTGACTTCTTACTTTCCTGAACCAAATCAAACTGCTGTCCCTCAAAAAGCAGCAGAAGCAGCGAATAAAGCAGTGATGGCTATCAGGACTAAGGGCTATAAAAAGTCCAGTCCTTATTGAATTGTCTTCTGGTCAGTAAATAGAAGTGCTTCCTGGGGCACACATAGATGTCTAAGCGCGAGCGAGCCTTTATATCCTTCTTATCTCTGTTCCCGGGAGTAGGATTTTAGCTGTCAAAGTGCAGGTTTGTAAAGGTAAAGCTTTCTGAGCTGTTGATTTTCGACTTCTCGAATATTTTTTTCGCCCGACCCTTCCGCATTTGTTTTTCTCCCTCTAGTACATGCTAAAAAAGAGTCTACCACAATATTCCTCAAATTCTTGAGACAATCCCGCATATATATACTTTTCTTCTTTCATTAGCCTTTCTATAATATAATAGGACTTCGAAATGTGATCATTGACTTTCAGGACCGGTCGGTCAATACAGAAGTTAACAATGCTCGGACAAAAATATTAACAATTCGAGAAGCAGATCCGGTCCGAAACATCGTCGAATATCAGAATTAAAGAAGATCTAATCCCACCCATTCCCCAACCCTCACCAGCACATATTCACACGTCTTCTTCTACTACATAATTTTCCATCCATTTTTATAAATTCATTCACCCATTTCATACTGAAGTCAGTCACCCATTCTAATAATTCTATCATCCATTCTAAGACGGAATTCTATCGTCCATTTTTTTTTTTAAATCATTCTATCTTACATTTCATACAGAATTATTGCAGCCATTCATTCACGTCAACTGGGAACAAACTTAAATAAAAAACATAATGCACAGAATAGGATCCTTACCTTAGTGGAAAGCCGAAGCTCAACGAAGTAGGAAGCTTAGTTGATAGCCACAATTCCAGGAGAAGAGAAGGCCTTACGCTTTCATTCCCACTGATATTCTCTTCTATGGATATATATAGTGGATAACTTTATACTACATCCATTTTCGAATTCAATCTTCTATATATATTTAAAGATTCTCCTCCATCTTGATTTCTAACGAAGCGATATTTCAAAAGATTTACACTCCTAGATAAGACCAGCCTTTCCAATAGCATTTTTTTTCCTTCCTATAGACATCATTTGAAATGGTGACTACTTAGATTTATGGTGGGAGCCTTACCGAGCTCATTTCCTTCTATCGAAATAATGAGAGTCCAGCCCGACTTAGAATAGGGATTCCTAAAAGGCCAGTATAATACAAAAAATGCAAGAACCGCTTCTATTATATGATTTCAATTGAGAAGAATCAATCCACTAGTGACTGCGATAAGACTTCTTGCGCTCAGCCATAGAAGAAAGTTAGAAAAGGAAAGAGAAAGAAATAGTCTGAATCCAACGAGGCTACGAATTAGAAATGACTAAAACGAGAATCTTGATGAGTAGAAAGCGAAAACTAGCACTGACTGACCTTCTATAGCAAAAAAACCATTTTAAATGGGAAAGATTTTCCAGTCTATGCTTTGATTGAGAATATAGTCAGGGTGAAAGCTGATGATTACCAGGATTCCGAGAGATCTATCTAGCATTTTTGATTAGAATCTATCTTTCCGAGCTACTCTCTTTGTCTATCTTCGGCCCATTCCCTTCCGGAAGGTATGACTAAAGTCTGAAGTAAGCCCTAAAACTCCTCATCATCGATCTCTAATGACTTGATCTACTGCCCAGGCTTCATTTCCAGACTTTGGCTACGATGCCGGTTCCAGACGAGGAGCGGGACTGCCTTGTGGCTGAGTATGTTACTACTAATAATCGTTGGAGATGGTCCAAATTTCTTTATTTTCTTCCTCACGAGGTCTGCCTACGAAGCAGGCCTTCTTTTGTCAATATTGACTCCGATGTAGAGGACGAGGTCGTCTGGGGTGCGTCACAGTCAGGAAAATTTACGGTGAGCTCGATCGCTTTTGCGCGATGAAGCTGGGCCTTGGCCGGAGGACGCAGTATGTGTGGAAATCCATTTGGAAACTCAAGACTTGAGGCATAAACAATTCTTCTGGCAGCTTGCTCATGGGCCTTTCTTAACCAATGATGCTCGATTTACTAGAAATATGAGTACGGACCCTCTATGTCTTTTTGCGATGGGGGAGTAGAAGACTTTATACATATCCTTAGGGATTGCTCCCGAGCTGAGATGGTGTGGAATCCAATTTACCTTTCCGCATTGGTCTCTCAGTTCTTCTCTTTAGATGTGCAAGAGTGGGTGGAATCTGAGCATTAGTACTCCCTGGGCTCAGTATAGTATTCCCAGGAATGTGCTATTTTTAGTGATGCTTTGGCGTCTTTGTCCTGCCGAAAATGGAATAGCTTCCGTAGGAAAAGGCCACTTACTCAAAAAAGAAAGGTCATATTCAGGCACAGGATGATCCGTTGGTGGTTTCCCTAAAACTCTTCTTTACTCATTTAGGGCGGAGGTTGTAAAATTATGATTCCGGCATTTCTCGTCGCCTGAATGTAGGATTCTTTCTTCTTCCTTAGTGGGGAGTGAGAGACCTTAACAACCTAAGTAGAGTAGCTGTACTTGCCTTTTCTTAGAGTGGATTGAGGAAGAGAAAAGCCTATTTAGCAGTGCACTCGTAAAACCAGGCAACAAGCTCTTCCTGTGATAGAATCAGTTCACAAGCTAAGGTAGTTTAGGTCTCTCTCTCATCTGTTCACTCGAGCTTTTCCTTCTCATTCATTCCTCTCTAGCTTAGTGAGTAGAGCAAGCGTCTTCCTGCCTCTGCCTATACTATGAGCATCCGCTTAGTTTGGATGTGCTTCTTATGGCTAGCTGACACCTATTTCTCCCTTCTTTTGTTATAGTAGTAGAGGGATTTCTAGTCTCAGGTATGTCTGAGAAAAGCTATACCAATCCATCCTACTGTCCGCATCCACTCTGGAAGTCAACCTTAACTAGAATTTATGCCTTAGTCCTCAGTGGAACTAGTACTTTCATTCAGCTTAACTCAGCAAACTGCTGTCTTAGCTTAGCTCATAGCTCTTAAGAAAGAACCCGCAGTAGTTGAGACAAGATCTTTCGCACTTTACGTAAGGATTCAAGTCTCTCTAAGACTATAATAGCAGGATTTACTTATTGTTAAGCTCGTTAAGCCTATAACCATTATCCGAGCCATTACTATTGGTAAAAGATATCGTTTTGGATAAAGAAAGGGGCAAAAGTCTCAAAGTAGTCATTACCCTCTGTCTGAGTCAAACCTTTAGCAACTAACCTAGCTTTAGACTTAGCAACAGTTCCATCTGAATTATGCTTGATCCTAAAAATCCATTTACAACCAACAGTATGTTTATTGGGAGGTAAATGCTGCAAAGTCCAAGTCTTATTTGTTTCCCATGCTTGAATCTCACTTTCCATAGCTTTGTACCATAAAGGATCCTTAACAGCTTGGTTATAAGTCTTTGGTTCACTGGTAGATGACATTTTTCAAGTGAAAGCTTTATAGGACAAATAGATATGATCAAGAGTATCAAATTTGTGTAGAGGATAAGGAGAAGTGTAAGTGGTACCTTCTCTCTGTTATGAAATGAAGTAGAGATATAGCATAAACAGCCAAGAGTTCTGAGATGAGCATATGAGAGAGGAGTACCAAATAATAACTAAAAAGGAGATTGAAACTTCAGTACTGAGTTTGGAAGCCTGTTGATCAGATAAGTGGCTGTGAGAAGGCAATCATCCCTAAATTGGATAGGTAAATGAGCTTGGAATCTCAAAGCTCTAGCAAGTTCCAAAAGGTGCCTATCTTTCCTTTCTACTCTACCATTTTGTTTGGGAGTATCAACACATGAACTTTGATGAATAATCCCAAGAGAACACAGAAGACTACTCATATTAGAGTGAAAAAATGCAGTCCCATTGTCAGTTCTGATTTGTTTCACAGAAGTATGAAATTGAGTTTTCACCATGTTAAGGAAGACTTCAAGAACTTGGTATACCTGGGACTTAGATTTTCACAAGAAAGTCCATGTGGATCTAGAATAATCATCAACAAGGGTAAAAAATGAAGTACAACCATCATAAAGAGCATGTCTATATGGACCCTAACATCACAGTGTAAGAAGAACTGCTATGAGAATTGCTCAATGAAAAAGCTTGTCTAGTCTGCCTTGCATAATGACAAATATCACAATTAAAGAACTGATCAGAATTTTTATTGAATTGAGAGGCAATAAGACCAATATGTTTCATAGATGAAGATGGAGTATGGCCAAGTCTTTGATGACACAAATGCAATTTATTTAAAGAAGAAGAAGAATTACATTGGGCAGCAGAACAACATGGAACTCCAGCAGTAGCATTGCAGGCAGAAGAAGGTACTTTATTGTATTCAGACAAGTCAAGTGTGTACAGACCACCACTCAGTTTACCAATCTTCTTGAGTGTCTGATGAGCAAGGTCCTGGTCCATTGAGTTGAATTAGTTGAAGGACCTTTTCCATTAGTGTCATCTGAAGCAATTCCCGAATACGAGAGATCTAAACTTCTGCTAGCCCTTGAAAGACTTGAATTTGCTTACTTATTGGACTAGGGCCGCTTTCGTGCATGAAAGGAATGGCTTCCAACCTAATAAGAGCCATGACTATAAGAGGGATTCTTCTTCTTCAGTCCTTTCTTCGTCTATGAGCTAACGGCGTCTAAGCAAGCCTTCTTTCTATTCTCTTCCATCCTTTGATCATGCACACCAACCGAATGGAGCTTATGTTGTATAGGCGCATATATCCATAAAGAATGTATTCCACCCTTTTTAAGGTTATTTGCACATTCTTATTTAACCGGATCATTGAAGTCAACAATTTTGCTGTCTACTCTTTCAACCGTTGTCGATTTCCACTTTGCAAGATGAACCGACCACAAAGGTCAAGACCGGTCCAAGTGAGTGAGAAAGAGAAATGCCCTGGCGGGAGGAAGAGAAGGAATGAATAGAAGGAGAGGGAGCAAGAAGAAGAATGGCAAAGCTTCAAACAAGGTTGGAAAGGGCTCTTCACTTCCCGTCTTTCTTTCTCCAAGCAGTGAATCGGCAGTGCATAAGCTGTCCGGAATCGGATCTATTGGATCTAATTCCTTAGGTGAGCAAATGTCTTAACATTAGTAGATATGAAATATGAGAGGGCTTATGCTCGCTGTCGTTGACAAAACCACCTCTGTCGCTTCGATCGATTTCTCTTGTGTTCCAGGTATCATCTGCAAGATCTGTGCTCTATGAATCTTAAACTATGAGCTCTATGAAAGCCATGCCTCCAGCAGCGGGTTAGTTCGCCCCAAAAGAAAAGGAAAATATCCTGGAGTATATAACAAGCCAGTGCAATCTGATCGTAAACTTGACTTGGCGAGGAAGAACCTCCTCCGCCTTAGATTCGCTTGGAAGAAAGTAAGCTACATGACCAAGAACTCCAGTCACCGAGGCAGCGGGAAACCTTGATTCGTACGTCCGTCCTTCCGATATCCTGCATTCTTCTCGTGCTGATAGCTGATATAGGGCTTTCAGTATGCCTTAAAACTTAATGAAAGAATTTGACTTTCTAATAAAGATAAAAAAGCCGCGAGTGGAAGAAAAGGCTAAGGACTTGGCCAACTGGGACTATTGAGATTCTCCATCTTCGAAAAGGAAATCCATATCTATATAAGACGCGGGTTATATGATCTGGTTGATGGATTGGTCCGAAGTCAGCTTGCAAGTAGAGGAATTTCGGGAAGAATTGCCTAATAAAGGATCCTAAGGATCCTTTTGTAGTCAAGAGTTGAGCTTGAACTTCTGTCTGCACTTGGAAGAGCATTTGATGCCTTCTTTTCCAGAGAGACCGATCGTCACTCCGCTAGGCTCTCTCTTATTGATAGCTTTTTGCCAATCCCGCTTTCTGCTTTATTCAAGGGCCTTCTTGCCAAGCGAAAACGGAAGAGAGTTGCCTACGTCTCAGTAGAAAAAGAAAAGGGACCGATTGAGGGAAAGAGGGTGATAGCAGCTTTCACATGTGTAGAAAGTTTTTCGATTAGTAGACACGACGAAGTTCTTAGTAGATAGGGAAAATGAATCCCTAAAGCCAATATAATAGAAGAAAGATTCCCCGGAGACTCTGATTATGTTGTTGCTGGCTCGCTCGATTGCTTACAATTCTCTCTCTATGAGATTGAAGGACTTATGGGCGCCCAAAGGTCTATTTTCTCTGATAGACATCGGCAATGATTATGTTGTGGCAAGGTTCAACCTGAAGGAAGACTATGATTATACTCTTAGAGGTGGCCCTTGGCCAATTGCGGATCACTACCGAAGGCGGAGGAAGTTTATTAGGCGGAAGAGGATGTTCTCACCGTTTTTCATGGGTTCGCAGTCCAGGACCCTCTCTTGACTACTTTGAAAGTGCATCCGGGAAAGGAATTGGAAAGGTGCTAAAGATTGAGCATACTCCCTAGGCGGCGGTCCACCTATTCGATTATGTGCAGAAATTGCTCTTACTATCACGGGGTCAGTACGAGATCTCTAAACGGGCCTTCATTTTCGAATAGATGGAGGAGAAGAGTAGACGGAGATTTTTCTTTGATGGAATGTTTTTTGTCCATGATTTCAGTTGCCCTCAGCCAAGAGGCCTTTCCCTTCTTAGGTATCCCATCCATTGATTGGACCGGCTCAGGAATTTTTATTTCATCAGCTAACTTTCTATACTATTTCTTTATATAGTCTACTTCTATATCTATAGAATGGAAATAGGAGTCTGTGATGAGGATATATGAGAATATAAATAACCAAAGACATCCCAATTCCAAGACTTAAGGAAGTGAAAGACTTGCTTCACTTTGAATTCAAGAGTAGTGATAGAAGAGCAAAATTGGGCACCCAATTAGCAGGCAGAAGGGGAAGAAAGTTCGAATGCCTACATTATCATTCACTTGAAGATCCTGGGAGCTTAAAGACTGTCAGAAAATCGCAAGAGAAGAGGACTGTGATTTGATAGATCTCTAGGCAAATCTTAGGCTTGAGACTTGGAAAGACCTGCACAAGGAAGAATGAACCCTCATAGTAATAACTTGAGCATTTATAGACTGCAGACTCAGACTAAGAGTAAGAGTAAGAGAGCTTTTCCAGACCTAAACAGGCTATAAAAAGGTTCGGAGTGGACTTGCTTTTCGTTTTTTCTACAGGCCTTTCTTAGAACTCTGGGCGGGCAAAGCATAACATAAGGAAAGAAGGCCCTAAAACATTCCAATAAAGAAATAGCATGAATTCAGAAGGAAGGAATAGACCAAGTGACTTGCTTTTCTTCGTCTCTCTCTTCTTTACTTATGAGTCTTTTATATAATCAATCGATTAGTTAAAATCATACTAAGAGAAAGAAGGGCTTTACTTATTTGGCATGTAGATAAGGTGCGCCAGGCTTTCTTTATTTTCTTGATAGGTCGCCGCCATTGATTGACCCTTAGAGTAAATGGATTGCTATTTCTATAGAAGAAGAAGATCTTCTATGGGTCAAACTTCACTCTACCTAAGTACGACCTCTCTATCTCTTCTGCTTTCCTCAATATCTGAAGTGTGAATATGAGTCTCCCATTCGACTTCTCTGAAATTCCTATTAGTGAAAGTAGGTTTTCAGTGAGAGAGTGTTAATAATCATTCTCCAAGCTTATCTTCTAGCTTTCTCTTTCATTGAAAGTAAGAGATTCTCTTTTTTTTTAAGTAAGTTCTTTGAAGGCTAGCTCGCTCCATTGGTCAGTGAGACATCGATTCTTAATAAGACTTGACTTCGTCTATCTTCGTCGATCTCAGTCGTCTATCGTCGTCTCTCTCTCATGGATTCTTCGTCTTTCTGCGGGTCAATCGAGACGAAAAAAGCAGAAAGAAATCACATATAGAGAAGATCGACTCGGATTGAGGAAGGAAGAAAATCTCACTCTTTGGCAGCATGAAATACTTTTTTAGAAGACAGATCAAAGCAAAGAAGGAAGAGAATCGAGCGGCTTAGTCCCTCTCACATTAGAATCGGAAGAATTACTAGATCGTGAAAAAAGAAATAGGGAAAGTGGAGTATAGCCAAGTTGGTAAGGCACCGGTTTTTGGCGCCGGTATGCAAAGGTTCGAGTCCTTTTACTCCAGATGAATCCATTCGACAGCTTCTGCTCTGCTTGCGAGAGCACAGACTAAAAAGGAAGGGATACTGCTCAGAAAGAGAAGATCCGTTCTTAAGCAGGGAAAAATGAAGAAGAGCCCCGTTATTTCTGGTATTCATCATTTCCTAAGAGCAAAGGAAGAAGTTGGAAGTGGCTTTTTTAAGGCTTTAGGGAGATTGTAGGTTTTTGTGTTGTTGAAGCGCGGCTCGATGATCTTGATTCCTCCTTATTCCAAGGGTTTACCGAGGTGAGTGAATTGGCAGGTATTAAGTGCTTTTTCGCTTTCTCCACGCTTTCTGATCTTATGATGAAAGCACTCATACCATCATCTCTATCCCTTGCTCATTCTAGGCCAAGCTCTTGCCTTCTTAAAGTACTTTGCCTTCGGCATCTCACTTGAATTGGATAATGTATTAAACATAGGATCTTCGGGAATCTGTAAAGTCTACCTCGCTTAGCTCAACCTTATCCATAGACGCTCTCTATCTCTTCATTGCTATGGTAATCTGGGCTTGCGGATCCGCTCTTATTACCGACCTACTTCTATGCCTCTTTGACTTGCGCATCTGACCAAAATTTCTATTGGTGTCGGCTAGGAAAAGAAAGAAAGAAGATTCTCATTAATAGACTGAGATGAAAGAGAAAGGGATTTTCTCAGACATAGGTGGAAAAGTCCATTTGACCTCTAAGAAAGAGATTCAAGATCAACTTCTGGAGTCAGATATAGATGTCCTCTCACTCTTTTATGCTTTGTGTGAGAATAAATGGCCTTATTTCGGTTTTTAAATGAAGGAGGTGCTTCCAGCCCTAGTTCGTAAGGGTAAAAAAGAGAAAGAAGGAAAGCTTGACTATGTCATCGAGAAAGAACACTGCTAATAGGTCTCTTTTTGAGACTTCCTCCTTTTTTTACTCCCATATAATATAGGGAGGTCGCAGGTTGCTGTTCAAGTTAGTGAAGTTATTGAATTGTAATTAGACCTAAGAAGAAGGGAATCACGCTCTGTAGGATTTGAACCTACGACATCGGGTTTTGGAGACCCGCGTTCTACCGAACTGAACTAAGAGCGCTTTCTTATCACAGTAGATAGGACTGAAAAAAAAAAGGTAGGCCCCTTACTATATACTATCAAAAAATTAGCATATATTCGATGTCCGAATCGATCTCAATGGATCCCTCCTTACCGCCCA